CCCTCTTTGTCTGATTCGGGGGGTAAGGTCCTATTGAGTTCTTACTCTTCGGGTAAGGCTTTGCTTGATCTATTCCATAACATAAAAAAAGTTGGAAATTCATCCAGTCAACATAATCATAATATTAGATTCATAGAAATGATAAAAGGATGCTTTGTTTCTGATGATGTTTTTGAAAAATGGAATCCCTTGATTGATTCATAGTATCTGCTCCGCCATAGTATGAGGGCCCCTTCCGAAACAAGAAGTAAAGAAGGAATCAATTGATTTTTTGGATGACACAGGATTTCTACAGATGAGACATCCTGCAAACCATTTCTATACTAATTTAATTGAACCTTACTCTACTCTATTCTATAAAAATCAAATTTCATCAAGTAAAAAAAGACTCTTAATGTTCCGGTTGAAAGGGGAAAATCTTGGATTTTTGCACATATCCAAATCCTTATTTATTATCTCATCTTAAAATTTTATTTTTTTTTTTTACTTGAAATTTTATAAGTTCGTTGAAGAAGTTCTATTTGTTTACTAAGCCATCCCCCTTTTTTGTTTGTCCGCCACTTCTTATGAATCTAAAGAAAGAGGTTCCGATAGACCTGGAAAAGAAAACAGTAATCTTTGACGAACAAGACCAAGAATCATTATTATTTCGACACAAGAAAAGGAATTTTCTTGTGTCGAAAATTAGGAAGACAAGTAATCCCTCCCAGAATCATTCTTTCATTTATCCCTTGCCGCGTATTCTCTTCCTACTTAATGTTATGCCGCCTATTGTCTATTAGAATTCGATTCTATTAGATAGAAAAAACTATTGATGCATTCCATGGCATTTACAATCTGGCAATAAGAAGCGTCACACCGCTCCAATTTGGATTGAAAAAAAAAAAAAGGGGGGGGGGGTCAAGTAGTCTTCTTCGCAATATACATACTATTACTAGGAATGGGATACAAGCAATTCCCGGCATCTCGCAGAAAAGCAGTATAAACAAAGCAAGACAAGGGGCTTTCCATATTTTTTTGGATCATACATAATTGCATTGATCAACAATAATTCGGCCCTTTTTACCAACTTGATGAATCCGTGGATCTAGAAATTCATTTCGGACAATTGAACCTTCTCAAACTGTTTCTTTTTGAGAACCAAAAAGATTTGTGCTAGGATAACAGATGCCAAGAAGAACAACAAACCTTGGACACGTAATGGATCTTGAAGTACTATTTCTGCATCTCCCTGACCAAATCCACCCACATTGGGATTACTCGTTAATGGCTGATCAAGCTTGATGGATTCACCCTCTGAAACAAGAAGTTCTGGTCCTGGAGGTATAATATCAACCACTTGGTGTCCATCCGATGCATCGGCTATGCTTATTTCATATCCCCCTTTTTCTTTACGTACTATTCTGCTTACTATACCTGCTGCTGTAGCATTATAGACTGTATTGTTACTCTTGCTCCCGTCGGGATAAATCTGACCCCTTCCCCTGTTCCCGCCTACGTATATGGGATATTTTAAGAAGTGAACGTCTTTCTTAGTAGAAGGGTCCGGAGAAAGAATGGGAAAGACGATTTCACTATATTTCTGACCAGGAACAGGACCCACTACAAGAATATTTCTTTTAGTGGGGCGATAGCTCTGAAAAGACAGATTGCCCATCTTTTCTTTCAGCTCGGGAGAAATACGATCGGGGGGAGCTAATTCGAATCCCTCGGGTAAAATAAGGACAGCCCCCACATTCAAAGCCCCCTTTTTACCATTAGCAAGAACTTGTTTCAGTTGCATATCATAAGGGATTCTAACAACTGCTTCAAATACAGTATCAGGAAGCACAGCTTGTGGAACCTCAATATCCACGGGCTTATTAGCTAAATGGCAATTGGCACATACAATACGCCCGGTTGCTTCTCGTGGATTTTCATAACCCTGCTGCGCAAAAATAGGATATGCATTTGAAATAGATGTCCGAGTTATTACATATATCATGATCAATACGGAAATGAATCGAGTCATCTCTTTCTTTACCCAGGAAAAGATATTTCTATTTTGCATGGTCCAATAATTGATCTCGGAAATTTCTACAATAAATTAGGTAGGTAGCTAGCATAGTTCCCTATCCATGATTCTGCCATTGTACTGGAATAATTGTACTGAAGTATAGTAGGAATCCCCTGGGCGGGTAGAAGTATAAAGAGTAAGTAAGCTTCAAAACGGTTTGTTTATGTACGAAGTAGCATCACGATTTGATTGATATCAGCAGATCAAATGAGTTCTTCATTCATTCATTGAATGATAAATCACTACAAGTGAAGGAGATACACGATTTAAATAATGGAAGATCCAATATTTCAAAATTGTATCTAGAATGACTGGAAAAGTGGAAACAAGACCAGATATAATTTGATCGTTATGAGCAAATCCAAAATCTTTGTAGACCGAACCAATCATTAGTTCCCAACCCCGGGGTGAGTGGAATCCGATACATAAATCAGTTAATAAAAGAATAGAAAAAGCCTTTATTGTGTCGCTTAAGTTATAGAGGAATTCCTGAACCCAAGAATTCAGAATGACAAGTTCTTCATTACCCAGAATAGAATAACCACTTAGAATAGCAAAACAGATTATATTTGTAGAGAAATCAAAAATGATATGGATATGATCTTCGTTGTGCATTTTGACCAATTGCATCGTCTCTTTGTGGATTCCTATACGAAGCTTTTGTATCTGTGTCTCCGGGTACTCTTTTATCATTTCATCCAACAGGAATAGTTGTTCTAATTCTATGAATCTTTCTAGAACGTTCTTTTCTTGAACATCATTCAAAAAAGTTTCGGATTGTCCGGTATTCCACCAATTAGTAACCCAAGGTTCCAGGCTTTTATTAAATGAGAGAGAGATCCACCAGGGCAAAAAGACTATAGATGCAAGATACGGGAGGGGAGTCAATGCTTTCTTTTTTGACACTTTTCATCTGTGAATTGTTAATGAACCCGCTTCATTCGCCGACTCTATCTGATCCGATATTTCTATGAAGCATGAGTTCTATAACAAGGTATGGAACCTATGGATCTATTCCTTTTTTTTTTGAATTGTTTCGTCCTTGGATCTAGAAAGAATATAGAAATAGAAATAGAATAAGGGCCCGTTTCGAATGAAGAAATAATCAAATACTTTTCCCAGATATCTCAGTCGGTCAAATTCGAACCAATTCTATCTTCATTTGTTCTTTCGATGAATGCCCAAAAGAACCGCTTGAAATAATGAATATTATTTTGATTTCGAGACGAAAGAACTCCCCTCAATTATTTTTTCGAAATTTTCACTGGCTACCCACGACCCAGGAATAATTGAGGGGATATTTCTGAAAAATATTAATGATGAAATCCGAAATAGGTGACAAAACGAGAGAGAAATTGGATAGTTATGAGAGATCTAAACGTTTGGTTATCCAGGAGTTAAAGAAAGGATCAAAAAAGAAACATCGATTGACAAAAGAAAGATAATTAACGAGATATGATACATCTGTATCTAATGTATTAATCCAAAGTATTGGCCCTAAAAAGAGAAATTATGTATTCCGAAATGCTCTGATATGTGTGATGAATACATACTTATTAGACTTGTTACTAGTAGAATTGAGTTCTATATGCAGAAAAAGGAGTTTTGGTCGATCAAAATTGCTTCTTATTATGGTTGTTCCGTATACGTCCGCCTGCTTTATTCTATGGGCCACAGAAGGATTACCAACGGAACGGGGGAAATAGAATCTAACATGTTTTGCTCGAATGAACGTTCCGAAGAAGCTTCAGTTATATTTAAAAGGGGGTTCCTGGGTCCCTTCCCTCATGCTGAGAAAGCATTCATTCCCTTCATTTCAAAATACTTCAATTGGCACGCGCAAGAAATAGGCCAATTCAGCAGCTTTTTGTTCAATTTCTCGTGGAGTAAAATTTTCGTCAGTACGGGTCAAGGGAATGGCGCCCTGGCCTCTGATTTCCATATAAAGGACACGTCGAGGATAAAGACCCTCTTTAACTTCCATTCTGATCGATTGAATCTCTCTCATAAGGAATCGAAGGAAGATGCGACGATTTATTCCAGGAAATCCCCAACGAAAAATACACACTATTCCTTCTTTTCTATCGAATCGATCATAACCGCTACCTACATTCCACGAAATTGTGCACCACAAATAGGAACTAATGAACAGACCTGCGATCCCATAGAAAGACATCACGATTCCTTGGGGAAAAAAAATGATTTGCTGAGACGGGAATAAAGATATCAGATTCCTACCAAGATAACTGGAAGTTCCAACCAATAAGAATCCTAGTGAACCTAAAAAAAGGATACAGGCCCAGCAGAAATTACTTGTTTTTCGAGACCCCGTTATAAGTTCTATCCATATACGTTCTGATCGATAGTTCATACTAGATCCAGTTGCATCCTATTGGAATTGAGAGAAGAGAATAAGCCAAATGAATTTGATTTTACTTTTTTTATTTTGCTCCCGAAGTAACTCTCATCAACTAGCACTATTATGACGCGAACTATTAGGAGTAATTCATCGAATTGGTTAGATATAAAATAATAACATCCCCTTCGTATAATACCACCACTATGTATATCTACATAATATAGATACGTTAACTTTCTATTTCAGATATCCGCTCTGATCCATTTTAAAACAGCTATCCCCCCATATACATGCATTTATCCATATATAATGTATCCGCACATGTATAATCACTTTTTTATTTGTGCCCGGAGGGAGCCACATGTCGTATCATATTCCACTAAATGGATATCCCTATTATGATCCAAGTCCAAGTGTTGAAATAAATTGATGAAATTTTGTCCTATCAGGTCTAAACAATCTTGTTTTTTTGAACATGAAGAGATAAAGAAGCCATTGCAATTGCTGGAAACACTAAGCCCACTAAAGGCACAAAAATAGAGGGTAAATTGAAATCTGTCATAGAATGGGTGCCTCGATTTAATATTTGTACCTGTTATAAAGATATCTTATCTTATGATAAGTATATCTATTATAAGTATTATTAAGTATATAATAAGTGCAAGGAATGTAGAGCTAAATAAGTGTATCTATTCACCTTTCTACAAGAAATAGATGGATGATAATCCGCTTTATTATTCTTGTTCTACCGCCCTTATCTTCTAATAAAGAGTTTCTTACGAGTTTCCTAAGGATTTGTTAGAATCCGATCCAACAGGAATTCATAGTCAAAAGTGTAGGTCCTCGGGAGATATAAAAATATGCAACACTTCCCTTATAGATTTGAATTATTCTATATATATTAATATGATATATATTAATATGAAAGAAGGGAACATGAAATTCTTTTGATTTTTTTTCCCAATTCCATTCCGCGGAAGGAAGAATTCACTCTTTTCCTCCTGATAGGGGGTTCCTGATTACTAATCATGAATAGGGGTAGGATAAAAAATCTGCATCAAAAAAAGTAATTATCCGAAACTTCCTATAGAACTTATGTTACCAAAGAAAACTCCACTCTTCTTATTTTGACTTTGATTCCGATGAACTAAAGTTCGCTACAAATAACTGAGCCTAGCGCTCTACTTGAATTTTGATTCAAGGGAAAGAAACCGTGTAGCAGAAATAATTCACTCAGAACACCTTTTAAAGGATTACGTGGTACGATTGGATCAAATAAGCCCTTATGGAATAAATACTCAGCTGCTTGTGAACCGTCAGGTACTGTCTTATTCAATGTTTGTTCAATTACTCTTTTCCCCGCAAATGCAATGTAGGCATTGGGTTCAGCAATAATAATATCTCCCAACATACCAAAACTGGCCGTTACTCCGCCGGTTGTAGGAGATGTAAGGATTGATACATAGAATAACTTTTTATTGAATTGATAATCATATAAAGCGGAAGATATTTTAGCCATTTGCATCAAACTCAAACTTCCTTCTTGCATGCGTGCTCCTCCAGAAGCACACACCATAATAACAGGTAGAGATCTATTAGCAGCATATTCGATCAACCGGGTGATTTTCTCGCCTACTACGGATCCCATACTACCCCCCATGAACTGAAAATCCATAACCCCAATGGCTATGGGAATCCCATTTAGTTGACCTATGCCTGTTTGAACAGCCTCAGTTAAACCTGTCTTTCTTTGATACGAATTGATACGATCTCTATAAGGTTCCTCTTCCGAGTGAAATTCAATGGGGTCAATAGAGACCATGTCTTCGTCCATAGGATCCCAAGTGCCCGAATCAACCGAAAGTTCGATTCTATCTGAACTACCCATTTTCAAATGATATCCACATTGTTCACAAATATTCATTTTTGACCTAAAAAATTTCTTATAATTTAATCCATAACAATTTTCGCATTGAACCCATAAATGTCTGTATTTTTTATTTCCATCGAAATCATTAGATCTTCCTCTTATATTGAAATCACTGCCATTACCGCCAGTTCTTATACTAGAACTCCCCCTGTCACTATCACTTACACTTTCACCACTACAAATGTAACTATAAATATAACTGTAAATGGGATTGTCGCTACCACTCGAAATGTACTTATCAATACTGATTTCAGAACGAAGATAACTATCAATGCAACTATTAATGTGATTATTCCAACTATACGTAGTATCATACATATAATGATCATAGTAGCGATTGTCACTCTTAGACCCGCTATTCGGATAACTAGAAAAAGCAGTTTCTAGTTCACTCAGAAAAGAACTATCATTGTCAATCTCAAAAACCCGATTTTCAATATCAAAATATACGGAATAACTGTTACCATTACTATCCCTAACTAAAAAGGTGTCATCAGAGATGAAACTCCAAATGTCCCTGACACCGAAAAAACGATCAACATTACTGCAACTATTACTTTCGCGCCAACCATGATTATGATTGTTTTTATTCGTATCATTTAGAATGGGATCTTCACTTCCACTGGTATTTCCAACAGGACGACCAAGACTGTCCATTGATTTACCTAGCCCACACCTGTGTTCTAACTCCTCGTTAGACAACATTGAATTGAACCACCATTTTCCCATAGATCCTTCCTGCCCCCTATTTGAAAATACAATAAATGAATAGTCATTCGACGAAAAATCATTTTACTATTTCATTTCCTATCGGAATACGCATATAGATCCAATCACTAGGATTATTAACTAATAACGAGTAACTATTGAACGAAAGAGATGATTTTGTGGGAATCGGGAGTATCAATTCACTATATATGATGGAACCTTTTCTTCAATTATTATAAATAGAAGATAGGTTTCTCCTATGTTGTGTACAAACTCTCATCGAAAAGATAAATATTTGTTCCCTCCTGGGAAGGATTCATTTTCGTATAATCTCGTATAATAATAAGTTTCTAATGCAACACGGAATGAAAAGGACAATATACAGGATGAGTAGAAGAAGTTGTGACCCTTGGCTCGATCTATGGTCCGAAACAACGGGATAGAAAA